TAGGTATTGTGGATTTTGCGATACCATACAATCAATCGAAAGGTTGAATCTAATCAAAAAGGGGAATGGTTTCTTTTGGTTAAGGCAACCGGGATTCAAGACGCAAGTACAAAAAAAATAAGTCCAGTAACCCGCCCCAAACTAAAAAGGGGATAATATTGTCATCTATTTTTTTTTTGGCGACATGGCCGAGCGGTAAGGCGTAGGACTGCAAATCCTGTTTTCCCCGGTTCAAATCTGGGTGTCGCCTGATCAACAAAAGACCGGAAATTCCTTCTTTTTTTTGATATAACTCACCGAAATATAGCCCAGCCGAGGGGTAGGAGGGGGCTCTTGATATGCGCATGCTTCGAAGCATACGGGGGTTCTCGAAAGATCTGTCACTTTTTGTGTCTAGGATTCAAAAAATGATTTTCGTACTATGAAGGGAGTCGAGAAGTCTTGATAGCTCTTACACTACTAATGGAATGTGGAATGTTTACTGATTGGGCTTTGAATTAGATTGAATAACCAAAGGGGAGTCTAACTGTTAGTGATTGTGGAGGAACTACTTTGGTCTACAAACTCACGAATGTCTTTGAGTACTCAGATATGCGATCAAAAATTGATTTTATAATTAAGTTTTTATATATCAAATATTGTTTAATTTATATATAAAAGTGCCAAAAAACTTCTGCTCAGTAATCCCTAGTCCCTAGTTAAGAATATAGTCGACTATTTTTTCACAGAGACGAAATAGATCAAATGGGAAAGGAAATAAAGAACAGAGAGACATGTGTGTGATAGATAATGATCCGCCTTGGTTATATAGATCTAGTTTTGATTCCGTTTTTTTTATGAAATGAATTATGAAGGTTAACAAAAGAATAGGTCTTTTTATTCCAACATACTATCTTATATTAGTAAGATTCCCTTGTTCGAGGGGGTCATTGCATATTTTGCTTGTGCTTAATCTTTCCCAATTCGACTAGAAGTAATAATGATAATCAAATTTGTATAAAAATTTCGTATAAGTGCATTTCATTTATTGGATTGGCTCATTAAATAAAGAATTGGGCGTAAGAATCCCCTTTTGACTATGCACCCTGTATTTCACTATTATTAGTGAACAAGAATGGAAAAATTCCTTCATATTAATAGAGCTAGGGGACATAATTCACATGGATATAGTAAGTCTCGCTTGGGCTGCTTTAATGGTAGTCTTTACGTTTTCCCTTTCACTCGTAGTATGGGGGAGGAGTGGACTCTAGAAGTACTATTAATGTAATTGCGGTAAAGAATCAAATTTTATCAATTGTTTTATAGATCATTCGACAAAGCGTTTTATTTGAACTTTAACCTTTAACTAGAATAATGTCAATCAAACATATATTTCAATGAGTATTCGGAAGGGGATACGGATGCTAAGAAATTTTCATTTTACTAAATTCTCTATTTTGCCGAAGGGCTCTTATCAGACTTCGATAGTGACAATGAGGAATAACAGACCACTTCTTATGTTGTGTTATTTGTTTTGTTTGCCTCTTTAAAGACGTTCTATTATTAATATTAAGCGGATGCGTACTTTATAGGGTAAAGAACATATAGGTTGTTCAACAAGATACTATGCGTAATCAAATCTTGCCCCGGGCGAATCACATATTGTGTACTCACCGCTTGTTTTATTGTTGTAGAAAGTGAGTTTATGCGTTATCGACATTGACTCATTTCATATCATGGTTCAAGTGTTACAAATTGATAGGGTTTACTACTTCTTTTCGAAATTTGAAGAAGTTCCCAACAACTTTATACACTACAAAACCGCTAATATAATAGAATAGGTAGTATGGTAGAAAGATTTCCATATTTCTTTCTACCATATTATCAAATCTCATAGAATACTGTTGATTCTAGCCTGCGTATTTAATTTAAGTTAAGAAACGAAATTGGAATCCTTTGTTTATTTCTTTATTCTTAAAGAATTATCGTTGATAAAGACCTAAGAAGTCAAGTTTCAGTCAAATTAGTCGTTTTGGCTGACCGTTTTTACATATATGATAAGTAAAAAAGCAGTAGGAACTAGAATGAAGAGTGCAGTAGCAATAAATGCGAGAATATTTACTTCCATAATCTAAGTAGTTTTTACTTCGCAGTAACTCGGGATTTAATCCCATAGAGATAATAAAAATTTCGTCTGTAAATTCAATGGGATGAATTCCATCTCGATGATATCAAATCGAATCAATATTATGAATAACAATATCTGGGCTATCAAATAACTTCGCCGTCGCGAATTTAATAGTATAACATAGGAAGATCCTTTATCCATACTCACTAGAAAATGGAATTCGTAATCGAATCACGAAATCTTTTTTTTATTATTCTTTTACATTCTTTCTACAATCTACTGTCTTCCTTGGACAATCATCGGATGAAGCATCATCTGACCGTTTTACACTTACGTTGCGTTGATAACAAACCCCACAAAAATAACAACAATAGAAGTAAAACGAAAGGGGGGAAAACTCGAAACTCCTATTTTTTTTTATGCTACAATTTTCTTTTTCTTGGATTAGTGCTAGCATATATGAAATATGAAAAGTTCGGTGTAAAATTTGAATGAGGTAGATTAAAAAAAGGAGTTAGTTTGAGTCATTGAGACTACACAAAATCGGAAAGGGAGAAAGTTTGAATCTGAAAAGTCTTTTTTTCGGGGTAACTAAATTTCCATTTTGTAGTGTCCAAAAAAGAAATTCTAGTTGTGTATGTGCTCTCGAGAAACATATAATACTCTATTCCATTAGATAGAGGCAATAAATTTAAAGCCCAGATCCAGTATGCTATCCCTTGGAATTATCTTGAATATGATGTTCCCCAAAATTGGACTAATCTAATTATATCTCTCGCCCACCAATCGGTACTAGTTGAAGTAATGAAAATTTATATATTTATTTGTCTTTGATGAGAAATAACGAAACAAATCCTGATATTGTGCCTCTTTTGCCAGAAAATCAAAATGGAGAGATGAGTTGATGTGTTTATTGGATCCATCGGGACTGACGGGGCTCGAACCCGCAGCTTCCGCCTTGACAGGGCGGTGCTCTGACCAATTGAACTACAATCCCAGGGAAATCAGGTATACCGCCCCACTATTTTTAGGATTTAATTCAACCCCCCCCCTTTTTCGTGTTGTACGAGAGACATGAGTGATATCTAAATAGCTATGCACTTTCTTTTTAGTGAGATCCACACGAATTACATTACTAGTGATCCTTTCCTTTTTGAAAAATGGATTGATTTTCTCGTTTCCTTAGACTTTCTTTATACTTAGGGATACTGCTATGACTCTAGATCATTATCCTATCTAGATCCTAATTTTGTTGAACAAATAAATCGAGCAAACAAAACTAATTAGAGGTAAATATCGATATAGAGAAAAAAGGAATTCGTTTATTCTCAAGTATCGTGGGCTTCAAGAAGACAAAAATTTGCCTCTCACGGTCTATGAGCAAATTCTTGGGCCGAGCTGGATTTGAACCAGCGTAGACATATTGCCAACGAATTTACAGTCCGTCCCCATTAACCGCTCGGGCATCGACCCAGGAAAAATCAATTCCATTTATAATTTTAGGCTTATTGATAATGCACGATAAACTTCCTTTTGTAGTACCCTACCCCCAGGGGAAGTCGAATCCCCGCTGCCTCCTTGAAAGAGAGATGTCCTGAACCACTAGACGATGGGGGCATACGTGTCCGACCGCCATCATGCTATGAGCATAGTATCAACAGTTTTTCGAAATTGTCAATAGAATCAATAGAATGTAAGAATACGATTCAATCCAAGGGATCCTTCCGCCCTTCACGATTCCACAGAGTTTTTGATTCAGCATTCCTATTTATGAATTATTAATTACAAGTGCCATTCCATTTTCTTCGATATAGAAAGACATTATCAGTATCCATTATTCATATTTTTTTTTAGACGAAATACGCCTTCGTAGTAAACCGGAAAAGTTATAAAGGAGAAATTCGGAAAGGGGATCAATAAAATTTTGGAAATTTTATTGATTTAGGGAATCGAACTTCTCCATCACATGATTTAATGAAATATCTTGGATCTATGTCGAATTGGTCGGTACATGTATCAAGTGATTTTTGTTCTGGTGGGGATCAATTTAATAAAAGAAAAACTGAGGGTCGGCTTAAGTGATAGTTTAAACAAAAAATAATTTGATCCTAGACTCGACAGTAAATTAAATTACCTTTATTATTCTTATTCCGGAAAGAGCTACTAGTCGCTATCAATTTACTTTATGATATAGTCGAATCTATAATAACATATTAATATAGAATATTATATTAAATTATATATGTTATGTAATTCTAGGGAGAGAGAGATATCTTATCCGCATAGTGACTCATTCAGGAATTCAGTTAGTTAAAAGGCCCCTTTAACTCAGTGGTAGAGTAACGCCATGGTAAGGCGTAAGTCATCGGTTCAAATCCGATAAGGGGCTTTTTCCTTTTTTCATAAAACCCAAGTCGTAGTATTTATATTTGCACGTAGAATCGATTTGTTTCTTGCTATTTTAAAAAGAAAAAGGAAACAATTGTATAATATAAAAAAAATACGTTTTAGTAGTTATAAAATTGAACATCTTTTGATTATACTGAATAATGGGATGATAAATGATAAGAGAAGTCGTCTATTAAATCACCAAATATTCCTATTTTTTTATTCCAACCGAATAAGATTAGAAATCAACAAATAAAAAGAGAAAAGTAAGTGGACCTGACCTATTGAATCAGGACTATATCCGCTATTCTGATAATCAAATTAGATAGAGATGAAATTGGAACGGTTGACCCCCTTTACTATTTCATTTCTTTGGACTGCGCACCAATTTGTCGATATTTCCGGTTAAATGTTTTTATTCCTAGATGATATTCTATAAAAGGAAATCGGCTATTTCCTTCCTTACTCTATGAAGTAAGGGAAAAAGTTTCTTCTAAACCCCAAC